AATTTTGAGTATAATAATTAAATATAAATTATAAACCAGGAGAAGAAGGATTTGAACCTACAACCATTGGTTTTGAAAACCAAAGCTCTACCTAATTAAGCTATTCTCCTAAAACTTTTTACCTAATATGAATCATAAACTTTTCTTGTAGTATAAGATTCATTGATAATTTATCTAAAACTGCGTCGGGTCAAAAAAAATCTAAAAAACCAACTCTTATTTTATATCAATTTATGACTGATTGACCTATTAAAAATATACTATGTAATAAGATTTCAAAAAACAAAAACATTTTACAATCCCGGACAGTTGCTACAAAAAATAAAGACTTTCGTTTTTTTAAATTTTGGTTATAAGAAAATTTAAGTTTTTGCCCTATCAAACATTCTAAAAATAAGCTGTAAGGGAAAGCTGTTTTAGACACTTTCTCAATCTTACAAGAAATTTGGGCATAATTTAATGCAGTAAACATTAAGGTACCTTTATTTTTTGAAAAGCAATTATCCAATGAATCAAATACTTCAATAAAATTGGATTGATTATTTAATCTATACTGATTCATTATATAATATTACTTACTTAATTTTTTATCTTTTGGAAATAATCGGACTTGAACCCATAATCTTATGTATGCAAAACATATATTTTACCTAAATTAAACTATATTCCCAAAACAAAAAGACACCTATATAGAGGGAGAGAAATTCTCCTTAACCCAAGAGAAGATGGTTGAGTGGTTTAAAACAACGGTTTGCTAAATCGTCACACTTCAATTTTATAAAGTGTCATGGGTTCAAATCCCATTCTTCTCAAATTTGCGCTTTGAAGGATTCGAACCTACAATACTCAATTTAGAAGATTGATGTTTTATCCATTAAACTAAAAACGCTGTAATTAAACCAATTGTCCAGGCAAAACACCGGAAGTGGCTAAAGGATACTATATACGAAAGGAATGATTCGACAGGAAACCCTAGGAAACCCTAGGAAACCCTAAGAGTACTACTGATTATTAGAATTAAAATAAACCTTATACTCTCCTAACGATACTGTATATGATTATACTTCACAAGATATAATATATATTAATAGTCTTATTCTCATTATATACTACTAACCCTCTTGAAGAGGGTAGGATTCGAACCTACGATTATATATATATAAATAGATTTACAATCTATCGCCTTCAGCCGCTCGGCCACCTCTTCAGGGTTAAGGAGAATTTCTCTCCCTCTATATAGGTGTCTTTTTTGCATAATTTCCTGATAGCTTAAAGGTAGAGCGTATGGCTGTTAACCATTAGGTTGTAGGTTCGAATCCTACTCAGGGAGTTAGGAGAGGGCAATTAACTCAAATGGTAGAGTATTTCGTTTACACCGAAAAAGTTAGTGGTTCAAATCCATTATTGCTCATTAATAAGTAATTTTAAAAATGTGTTTGTAGCTTAATTAGGATAAAGCATTAAACTACGGATTTAAAGAGTGAAAGTTCGATTCTTTCCAGACACAGTTTTAAATTAAAAGGGTGTATAGCTTAGTTCGGTAAAGCAGTAAACTTTTAATTTATAGATCTTAGGTTCAAATCCTAATACACTCAATAAATGTATTCTAAACTTATTTATTTTTATTCAATAGAACTTATTTTTCGGTTAACATATGTTTTTATAAGTTTTTTACTCTGCGTATTGATTGCGAGTATTAATATATATTATTTAATATTTTTTGAAATTTATCCCTTTGTTATGTACGAATTGAAAAAGTTTATTGTTACAAATGTGATGGATCTTTTTGATGTATTATGACTTTTAGTTATATCGAAATCTCTTTTTTTTATATTTCCTTACTGAGTTTTTCAATTAGCTAAATTTAGTAGTTCTAGTTGATATTCATATCAAATTGAGTTTTTTTTTAAATTATTTTACTTTTCTTTTTTAATAGTTTTGATTACCTTATTTTTTATACATTTTGGTTTATTACCTTTTGTTTTATCTGTTTTAACAAAATGAGAAATAAATAATACTAATTTATTTGATATTTTTGTTGAGTTTCGGGTTATAAGTTATATAAAATGAGTTTTAACTTTTCGTTATTTTTCAGGGACCTTAATTTTTTTTGCATTATTATTAATATTACATTTATGATTCTTAATGAAAATAAATCAAATTTATTTTTTAATTAAGTATTACCGTAAGCCTTGCATGTTTGGGGTTTTGTGTATGCTATTTTTCTTAATACCGCCAGACAATTTTTTGCAAATTTTTTGTATAGGACTGTTATTTTTAACCTTCGAGGCAGTTTTTTTATTTGTTTGTTATAAATTATGTAATAGAAAAGTTTTTTAAAGATGCCTACATTCAATCAATTATTAAAATCTTCTCGACGTAGAAAAAAAATACCGACAAAATCTGTAGCTTTAGAAAAATGTCCCCAAAAAAAAGGGGTTTGTTTAAAAGTTTTTACAATGAATCCTAAAAAACCCAATTCAGCAGATCGTAAAGTGGTTAAAGTACAATTAAGTACTGGAAAATTAATCATAGGATATGTTCCAGGCGAAGGTCATTCGTTGCAGGAACATTCAATAGTTCTTGTACGTGGAGGGCGCGTTAAGGATCTACCTGGTGTTAAATACCATCTTGTTAGAGGTTCTTTTGATTTAACTGCGGTAGGTAATAGAAAGAATAGTCGTTCTAAGTATGGTAGTAAAAAAAGCTAAGCTCCTATCGTTTAATGGTTTAAGACAATGCTTTTTCGTGGCATAAACGTGGGTTCAAATCCCACTGGGAGTAAATACAATATGTGTAACGGGATGGAGTAATAAGGTTAACTCATTAGACTCATGATCTGAAGTTATAGGTTCAAATCCTATTCCCGTATAAAATATTTTTAATAAGGTGAATTATGAATAAAGAATTTTTACAAAGCAAAGGTCGTATAGATAAAAAGCGTGTTGTTCGAAAGAAAAATGTTAACCATATTAAATTATTAGTTATAAAATATAATTTATTTCGTTTTTTTATTTCGGCTGAAAGCATTGTATTGAATAAAAAGATTTTAGGGGAATTAATTTTTACCGAAATCGGCGGAATATTTAGTTTAATGCAATGAAACTTTCGTTTTTACTCGATGATGTAATGGGATAGTTAGATAAAAAAAGTGTTTTAGCAAAAAACTAAAGTTTTTTAAAAAAGAGTTTGATCCTGGCTCAGAATAAACGTTAATGATTAGCTTTACACATGCAAATTAAATAAATTTATTTTTAAGAATTATAAATTAATAGTGAACGGGTGAGTATAATATAGAAATTAACCCCAAATAATTGTTTAATGCATGAAAAAATTTTATTGATTTGGGAAAAGTCTATATAAGATTAAGTTGTTGGTATAATAAAAGTATATCAAGCTAATGATCTTTAGTTGGTCTGTGAAGATGAGCAACCACATTGGAATTGAGATACGGTCCAAACTTTATTTAAAGGCAGCAGTGAGGAATTTTGGGCAATGAGCGCAAGCTTGACCCAGCTAAATCATATATGTGACAAAAACATTTTGTTTTAAAGCATTAAAATTAACAAAATAATGATGGATTAAAAAAAAGTCCTGGCTAATTTCGTGCCAGCAGCCGCGGTAAAACGAGAAGGGCAAACGTTATTTAAATTTATTGGGCGTAAAGCATATGTAGGTGGAAACTTAACTTTTAGTTTAAATCTTAAATTTTATTTTTAAACAGGCTAAAAAAATAATTTTCTAGAGTTTAAGAAAAGATTATGGAATTTTAATTGTAACAGTAAAATGTTTTGATATTTAAAAGAACCTCAATGGTGCAAACAATAATCTGAAATAAAACTGACACTGAGATATTAAAGCGTGGGTAGCAAAAGGGATTAGATACCCCTGTAGTCCATGCCCTGAACGATGAGTGTTAATTTTTGAACAATCAGAAATAAAGTTAACGCGTTAAACACTCCGCCTGGGAACTACGATCGCAAGATTAAAACTCAAAGGAATTGACGGGAACCTGCACAAGCAGTGGAGCATGTGGTTTAAATCGATAATACGCGCGGAATCTTACCAATCTTTGAATAATAACAGGTGTTGCATGGCTGTCGTCAGTCCGTGCTGTGAAGCGTTTGGTTCATTCCACTAAACGGACAAAACTCTCATATATTTTTGAATATAGACTGTTAAGGATATCTTAAAGGAAGGTGAGAATCACGTCAAGTCCTCATGACCCTAATAGATTGGGCTACTTTCATGTGCTACAATAATTTATTCAAAAAGAAGCAAAAACGTAAGTTTAAGCAAAACTTGAAAAGTAAATTATATACGGATTGTTTTCTGTAACTCGAAAATATGAAGTTGGAATTGCTAGTAATCGTAAATTAGAATGTTACGGTGAATAAGTTCTCGGGTTTTGTACACACCGCCCGTCACGCTATGGAAATTTATTTTATTTGAAAACTACTTAATATTTTAATTGGAGTTTATAGTAAAAAAAGAACTGGAGTGAAGTCGTAACAAGGTAGCCGTAGGGGAACCTGTGGCTGGAAAATTAAAAAAATTCTACTATCCCATATATAAAGTAAAAATCATGTTAGTTTACGTAAATAGTACAAATACTTCTATCTTATTATTTTTGATTAGTGTATTAGGAATATTTTTAAATCAGAAAAATATTCTTGTTATGTTGATGTCTTTAGAAATGATGTTTTTATCAGTAAGTTTTAATTTAATATTTGCATCAATTTATTTGGATGATATTACAGGCCAAATCTTTTCGTTATTGATTCTAACTGTAGCGGCGGCAGAATCATCTATAGGATTAGCAATTTTGGTTATTTATTATCGTATTCGTAGTGTTATTACTGTGGAATTAATGCAGTTAATGAAGGGTTAGAATTTTGGTTAAGGGATGTAAAAATTTTTATAACGAGCACTTAATGAAAGCCTTGGTGGAAAACTTTGGACGTGACGCTACGAAAAGTTATAGGGAGGCATTGGCTTGTGATCTATAAATTTCCGTATTTGGAGTAAACTCATTAAAATTTTTTGCGAAAGTAATGTGAATTGAATCATCTAAGTAACATTATTAATAAAATCAACCGAGAAATCGTAAGTAATGGTGAATGAACGCGATATGAAAGCTTAATAGAATGTTTTAATTATAATTGACTAAAAAAGGTAATAGTCCTGTAGTAAAAAAAACTTCTTAAAATAAAATTTCCAAGTAGTATGAACTTTAATTTGTATGAATAAAGGAGAACCACCTTCTAAGCTTAAAAAGTTTTCCAACCTATAGTGGACGAGTACCGTGAGGGAAAGGTAAAAAAGTTCGAAAAGAAGTATTTTGAGTTAAGTGTTTTAAAATTTTCGGAGTGCACAACAACGAAATGCCTTTTGCATAATGAATCAGCAAGTTAATATGTATTGCAAGCTTAATTAATAATAAAAAGGCATAGAAAGTAATATTTATTAGACCTGAAGCCAAGTGATCTAGTTGTGGATAAGTTGAGAATACTTTAAAAAGTTTTTGAAGACTGTACCCGTACATGTGGCAAAATGTAGGGATAATTTATAGCTAGGAGTGAAAGGCTAATCAAACTTGGAGATAGCCGGTTTTTCACGAAACGTATTTTAGTACTACGTTAATTATTATAAACCTTGAGTTAGAGTACAGAATAAATAAAGGGATGTAAAAATTTACTAAATTTTTTTTAACTCCGAATTAAAGTATTATATAATTAGCAGACAGTCTATAAGCGATAAGGTTTATAGACGAAAGGAAAACAATCCAGATCGAATACTAAGATTTCTAAATTAAAACTTAGAGAAAAAATTAAAGGAAGTTCAAATAATGACTTTGATAGGCTTAGAAGCAGCCTTTCATTAGAGAAAGCGTTTCAGCTCACTATTTTTCTTTTTTTAATTTAAAATGTATTGAAACTTTAAGTTTTATATCGAAGTAGCGGATTAATATAATTTAATGGTAGTGAAACACTTTGTAAAAGTTTTTTAATTGTAAAATTATTAAAAATTAACAAAGAAGCGAATGCTGATATGAGTAGCGAAAATTGCGTTAAAAAATCGTAATCACTTAATGTTTAAGGGTTTCAATGTAATTTTAAATTCATTGAGTTAGTCGGTCCTTAAGAGGTGAATAAAAATTGTACTCGACAGGAAATAAATAACTATATTATACTTTTTATATGTGTTAGCAAAACATGAAAAAAATAAAGTAAAAAATTTTTCACCCAATTAATTAAGGCAAAAAATTAATTTATCTTATTTTCGAGAAAAAATTATAAAAATAGTAAACCGTACTTAAACCGACGCAGGTAAATTTATTGAGAAAATTATAAGTGAATGAAAAAATTGTATTGAAGGAACTCGGCAAATTGGCTCTGTATGTTCGCTATAAAGAGAGCCCTTATAAAAGGGTAACATAAAAGAAGAAGCAACGACTGGTTAACAAAACCACAGGACTCTGCAAATTTGTGAAAAGAAGTATAGAGTCTGACGCCTGCCCAGTACTTAAAAATAAAAAATTTAGGTTAATGCTTATTTTTTAAATCTAAGTAAACGGCGGTTCTAACTATAAGAATCCTTAGGTAGCGAAATTCCTTGGCGGGTAAATTCCGTCCTGCATGAATGGCGTAACGATTGCTTCACTGTCTCCAATACAATTTCAGCGAAATTACATTATCCATGAAAATGTGGATTACTTGCAGTAAGACGGAAAGACCCTAGATCCTTTACTTTGATTTTAAATTGTAAAAAATTGTTTAAATGTGAAGAATAAGTGGGAATAAATATTGATGTTTTTGAGATACCACTCGTTAAATTTAATTTTTTACTTAATTTATAAATAATATTATTGAAGACCGTTTAAAAGAGAAAGTTTACTTGGGACGAGTACCTCCTAAATGGTAACGGAGGTGTACGAAGGTAAGGAACAATTATTCATAATGAATAATGAAGAATGTAATGGTATAAACTTGCTTGACAATAAGATTTATAAATCGAATTGCGACGAAAGTCTGTCATAGTGACCCGATATTTAAGTGTGGAATTAATATCGTTCAACAGATAAAAGGAACTCTAGGGATAACAGATTCATCGTGATTGAGAGTTCATATTAACGTCACGGTTTGATACCTCGATGTCGACTCATCTTATCCTGAAATTGAAGTAGATTTCAAGGGTCTAGTTGTTCGCTAGTGAAAAAGGTACGTGAGTTGGGTTCAGAACGTCGTGAGACAGTTCGGTCCCTATCTACTGCAAGAAAAGAAAAATCAAAAGTGTATTCTTAGTACGAGAGGATCAGAATACTCTAACCTCTGGTTAAATGATTATTATGCCAATAGTATAGTCAAGTAGCTACGTTAGCTTTTAATAAATACCGAATGAATCAAGTGTATCAAGTATTCTTTACATGTATTTTTCAAGAATGATCTAAAAGACTATTAGATTGATCGGTTTAAAAGTGTTATTTAGTAATAAATTTTAGTCTTTATAAATCCGAATTATTCAAAAAAATTTTAACTTAACTTAACCAAAAAAATAATTATGACGAGAAAAATAAACCCTACAAGCCTTAAACTTGGTTTAACTCAAGTATGAGACTTTACAATACAAAATTATAGTAAATTGAATTATTGTTATGCGTTCTCTTTTTTAAAGCAATTGCAAATTGAAGATATTACGAGTAAATTTTTGAAAGTAAATAAATTTTTAGTAAATGATAGAGAGTTTTGATATTTTAATAACCAACTCTTTCTAAATATTTATATTGTTGAAGTAATTAGTAAACAAGTGGATAAACATTTATTTTTAATTCAAGATTTAGCGAAATTACTATCTAATTGGTTCTCACTAAAAATTTATTTACGTATTTATAAGAGAATATATTGAACGACGACATCTAATTTAATATTAAGTTATGCGTCGTATCTTTTAGAGCAAAATAAAAATCCTAATAAAATATTATGACAAATCTGTGTATTTCTTAATAAGCATCGTTATCATAGTAAAATAGTTTATTCTACAAAAGGGATTCGCTTGGCTTATTTAAAAGGATTTAAAGTTCGATTAGTAGGGCGATTTGATAATACGAAAAGTCAAATGGCAAAAAGTATTCAACAAAGTTCAGGATCATTATCATTAGTCTCTTTTAAAAATCGGGTTGAATTTGTACAAAAAAATTTGTATACAAAATTAGGTAGTTGTGGATTACAAATTTGATTGTTTTATGAAATAAACTAATATTTGAGTAATGCTTAGAGAGAGAAAAACATATAATAAGTATTCATTAAAATTAAATCAGTCGAATCATATTTTGAAGTATGGACGCTTTGGTATTAAATCCCTTTCTTTTAGTAGATTAACTAAAAATCAATTGAATGCATTGAAGTGGATAATATCGAAAAAATTAAAAGTAGTAACAAACAATAAAAAAAAATTCCGCTTTTGAACATTATTATCATTAAATCTAACACTTACGAAGTTTAATATAGAATCAAGAATGGGTAAAGGTAAAGGGTCTATTTACACACAGGCCGTTTATATTAGACCTGGAATGATTTTGTTTGAGTTTGATAATATAACAGAACAACAAATGCGGAATTTATTTAATTATATTTTTAAAAAAATTTCTTTTAAAGTTAAATTTATAAAAGCGTTAGATTAAATATTATAAATTTAAGAGGGAGAGAAACTCAAAGGTTGAGTGTTAGTCTGTCGCGCTAAAAGTTGCGGGTTCAAGTCCCGTCTCTCTCGTTTGTTAAATATTTGATTAACAAAGTTAAATAATATTTATTATTATAAGACAATGCAATTTTCAGTTATGCAATGGGTTTCACGTTGAATTTTTTCAACTAACCACAAAGATATAGGAACTTTATATTTAATTTTTGGTGCTTTTTCTGGTATTTTAGGTGGCTGTATGTCAATGTTAATTCGAATGGAGTTAGCACAGCCTGGAAATCAGTTATTGTTGGGGAATCATCAAATTTATAATGTTTTAATTACAGCACATGCGTTTTTGATGATCTTTTTTATGGTAATGCCGGTAATGATTGGAGGATTCGGGAATTGATTGGTGCCTATTATGATTGGAAGCCCTGACATGGCTTTCCCACGTTTAAATAATATATCATTTTGATTACTACCACCTTCACTTTGTTTACTTTTAGCATCAGCAGTTGTTGAAGTTGGTGTAGGAACAGGATGAACAGTATATCCTCCATTAAGTTCAATCCAAAGTCATTCAGGCGGTGCTGTGGATCTTGCAATATTCAGTTTACATATATCAGGAGCTTCTTCAATTTTAGGAGCGATTAATTTTATTTCGACAATCTTAAATATGCGTAATCCGGGGCAAAGTATGTACCGTATGCCACTATTTGTATGGTCTATTTTTATTACAGCGTTTTTATTATTATTAGCCGTTCCAGTTTTAGCAGGCGCTATTACGATGCTGTTAACCGACCGTAATTTTAATACAGCCTTTTTTGATCCTGCTGGTGGAGGAGATCCTATTTTATATCAGCACCTTTTTTGATTTTTTGGACATCCTGAAGTTTATATTTTAATTCTTCCAGGTTTTGGTATGGTAAGTCATATTGTGGCAACTTTTTCAAGAAAACCGGTTTTTGGGTATATTGGAATGGTTTATGCGATGGTTTCTATTGGAGTGCTTGGCTTTATTGTGTGAGCACATCATATGTATACCGTAGGTCTTGATGTAGATACCAGAGCGTATTTTACCGCTGCTACAATGATTATTGCAGTTCCTACAGGGATTAAAATATTTAGTTGAATAGCAACTATGTGAGAAGGGTCATTATATTTTAAGACGCCAATGCTTTTTGCAACAGGTTTTATTTTTTTATTTACTATAGGAGGCTTAACAGGAATCGTTTTAGCAAATTCAGGTTTAGATATTAGTTTGCACGATACTTATTATGTGGTAGCACATTTTCACTATGTATTATCTATGGGTGCTGTTTTTGCTATTTTTGCAGGATTTTATTATTGATTTGGGAAAATTACTGGAGTCCAATATCCTGAATTATTGGGAAAAATCCATTTTTGATCAACATTCATAGGAGTAAATCTAACATTTATGCCAATGCATTTTTTAGGGTTAGCTGGAATGCCTAGAAGAATTCCTGATTATCCTGATGCTTATGCTGGTTGAAATTTAGTTGCTTCTTATGGTTCTTATGTTGCTTTATTTAGTACCTTATTCTTTTTTTATTTAGTTTTTGTCTCATTAACTTCTAAGAATCCTTGTGTGAACGCTCCTTGAAATTTTGAACAATCAACTACCGTGGGGAATTCCACTTTAGAATGAGTCATAACTTCTCCACCGGCATATCATACATTTGAAGAAATGCCACTAATTTGTGAAACAATTAAATAAAATGTTAAATAAGCTAAAATTTACATATTTTCTTTTTGCAATAGTTATATCAACTCCTTATGTTTTTAATGATGCTCCTGAAAATTGGCAGTTGGGATTTCAAGATCCCGCAACCCCAATTATGGAAGGAATTATAAATTTGCATCATGATTTAATGTATTTTATTTGTGTTATTTTTATATTTGTTTCTTGGATGTTAATTCGTACAATATGACACTTTGAAAATACTCAAAATAATACACCATCATCATTAGTACACGGAACTTTAATTGAAATTATTTGAACAGTGACACCAGCGTGTATTTTATTGATTATAGCAATTCCTTCGTTTTCGCTTTTATATGCTATGGATGAAATTATATCGCCAGCTATAACTATAAAAACGTTAGGGCATCAATGATATTGAAGTTATGAATATTCTGATTATTTAAATTCAGACGGAGAATCTCTTATGTATGATAGCTATATGATTCCTGAAGAAGATTTAAGTATAGGGCAATTAAGATTATTAGAGGTAGATAGTCGAATGGTAGTGCCTGTAAATACTCATGTACGCGTGATTGTTTCTGCAGCGGATGTACTCCATAGTTGGGCAATCCCTTCATTAGGAATTAAATGTGATGCTGTACCAGGTCGTTTGAACCAAACATCTTTATTTATCAAAAGAGAAGGTGTTTATTATGGACAATGTAGTGAAATATGTGGTATTAATCATGGATTTATGCCAATTGTTATTGAAGCTGTAAATTTATCTAATTATATATCTTGAATTTCAAATAAATTAAACGAATAAGGTAATGCGATTTTCTTTAATGCAAATAATCGTATTGCTTGTACTTTTTTTTATACTTTTTGCGTCAGATTTTACAATAATAAAAAAATTGACCGAAAGTTTAAACCAGTTTTTTAAAAAATTTTTAAAATAAAATTATGATTTATTTATCAAAAATAGCAAAGTCTGTACAAAGACACCCTTTTCATTTAGTAGATCCTAGTCCTTGACCATTTGTAGCCTCATTATCTGCTTTTTCGTGTGCTATAGGTGGTGTAATGTATATGCATGCATATACACAAGGAGGTATTGTTTTATTATGTGGGTTTTTTATGTTATTTATGACAATGTTTGTCTGGTGAAGAGATGTTGTAAGAGAATCAACATTTGAGGGTCATCATACAGGTATCGTACAACAGGGGTTACGTTATGGTGTAATTCTTTTTATTGTATCTGAAGTTTTATTCTTTTTTGCTTTTTTTTGGGCATTTTTTCATAGTAGTTTAGCTCCCACGGTAGAAATAGGTTTAACTTGACCACCTAAAGGAATAAGTGTTTTAAATCCATGAGAAATTCCGTTTTTAAATACGTTGATTTTATTACTTTCAGGGTGTACAGTTACATGATGCCACCATGCTATTGTTGCAAATTTGAGAAATCAAGCTATCTTAAGTTTAATATTAACTATTATTTTAGCTGTAATTTTCACGTCATTACAAGCATATGAATATAATATGGCAGATTTTAGATTATCTGATGGAATTTATGGCTCTACATTTTATATGGCTACAGGGTTTCATGGTTTTCATGTTTTGATAGGAACAATCTCATTATTTATTTGTTTATTACGTTTAGTGCAATATCAATTAACTCAGGAGCACCATTTTGGATTTGAATCTTCAGCTTGATATTGACATTTTGTAGATGTTGTGTGGTTATTTTTATTTGTATCTATTTATTGATGAGGCGGGATTTAAAAATGTTGAATTTTAGTATTGTTGTTATATTATCATTAATTTTAATTTCAAAAAATATTATATTATTGAATGAAGAGACCTTAATTCTTTTATGTTTTATTACTTTTTGTTGACTTGGTTTTAACAAACTTAAAGATTCATTAGACGTAGATTTTGAAACCCAGAGAAAAGAAATTGAAACTAAGTTTTCAGAATCTTTTGAAACTATTTTAAGTTCTTTAAGTACAAATTTGAAGTGACAAAAACTTTTTCCTACATTAATAACAAATTTCGGTGCACTAGAAAAACAATTTGTTGTTTTGGGTTCGAAAATGCTTGAACAAGTGCCAGCGATTCAAAATCAAGAGTTGCAAAAAACATATATAAAAAAACTTTCATTTACACAACGCTTGGAAGATCAAACAGGCAAAGTAATTAGTTTAGTATTAGTTAAAAAAGTTGAAAAAATTACATTTTTAAAATATTTTTATGCAACTAAAATAAAAATAGCAACTTTCCAATGTAATTATAAAATTGCATTAAGAGAATATATTGAAACTATATAATTATTTAAAGGCGGGTATAGAAAAATAGGTAACTTCATTAGTTTTCCACACTAAGTTCTACGGGTTCGAGTCCCGTTACCCGCTTTTAAAGTTAATGGTGTATCGCCAAATTGGTAAGGCATTAGCTTTTGATGCTATCATGTAAAGGTTCGAGTCCTTTTACACCAGGTTAGATTTTTTAAGTTTGTACTCGCTTGGTGAAAGTTGGTAAACACGATGGATTTAAAATCCATTCTCAATTTAAGAGTTACTGGTTCAAGTCCAGTAGCGAGTATAAAAATATAGAAAAAACCTTTTACTTAAATTATATTATTAAATGCGTTTACTGAAACGTCCACTTATTTCAATAGTAAATAATCATTTAATTGATTATCCAACGCCAATTAATATACATTATGCCTGAAACTTTGGATTTTTAGCATCTATATGTTTAATTATACAGATCTTAACAGGAATTTTTTTAGCTATGCATTATACGCCACATGTAGAATTAGCTTTTACAAGTGTTGAACATATAATGCGAGATGTAAATTATGGGTGACTTTTGCGTTATATACATTCTAATGGTGCTTCTATGTTCTTTATTGTGGTTTATATACACATTTTTAGAGGTTTGTATTTTAGTTCTTATACTAAACCACGCCATTGAGTATGGGTCATCGGGGTTGCTATTTTTTTATTAATGATAATAACTGCATTTATAGGTTATGTTTTGCCTTGAGGACAAATGAGTTTATGGGGTGCTACTGTAATTACAAATTTAGTTTCAGCTGTGCCTTTAATTGGTGATTCTATTGTTACTTGATTATGAGGTGGATTTTCTGTAGATAATGCTACATTAAATAGATTTTTTAGTTTACATTATTTACTCCCTTTTATTATAGCTGCAGTTTCTTTAATTCATTTAGCTGTTTTACATCAGGATGGATCTGGCAATCCTCTGGGGATTGATTCTAATGTTGATAAAATAAGCATGTTCCCTTATTTTATTTATAAAGATTTATTGGGATTATTGGTATTTATATTGTTCTTTTCATTATTTATTTATTTTTTTCCTAATATATTAGGTCATTCCGATAATTACATCGAAGCTAATCCTATGGTTACTCCTGCACATATTGTACCGGAATGGTATTTTTTACCTTTTTATGCTATTTTAAGAAGCATTCCACATAAATTAGGAGGGGTTGTGGCAATGATTTCTGCTATATTGGTTTTAGCATTATTACCTTGAATCCATAGTACTGAAGTACGAAGTTCTCGATTCAGACCTATTTATAGATTTTTATATTGAACTATGCTTGCTTGCTGCTTGATTTTAGGTTGGATTGGTGGAATGCCAGTTGAAGAACCTTTTGTTTTAATAGGACAAGTTGCAAGTGTTTATTATTTTGTATATTTCTTATGTATTTTACCAGCTTTAGGTAAAATAGAAAAGTTTTTGCTGGATTTTTCATAAAATTTAAATTATGGATATGTTTATTTTAAACATATCCATAATTTAAATTTACGGATAGAGGGATTTGAACCCTCACGATCTAACTTATCATTAGAACCTAAATCTAACATGTCTACCAATTTCATCATATCCGTTTTTTTTTTACTTTCTCAAATTAATAAATTTTAAAGAACCGCCAAAAGTACGATTTAATTGTACTTCAATTTTTTGTTTTCGTACATCAGTTCGTTGATGCATAGTAAGAACAATTGCCCCAATCATAGCTACTAATAAAATTAGGCCCGATAAAATAAACAGAAAACAATATTTTGTATATAAAACATTACCTACTACTTGAATATTAGTAATATTTTGATTTTCTATAATTCAAGAAATTCAAATAAGACTATCTTGCTTTAACGAAGAAATATTAAAAACATGAAAGACCCCTGAGAGTTGCGCAAATAAAATTAAAAATATAGTTAAACCTATAGGAGCAATTGAAAAAAAACCGTGGCTTACGGACATTTTTTTGATATTTAGCATCATTACAACAAATAAAAATAGTACTGCAATTGCTCCTACATAAACAATTAATAACATAAAAGCTAAAAATTCCGCTCCAAATAGTAATAATAAGCCAGCAATATTACAAAAAACCAAAATTAAAAATAATACCGAATGTACTGCATTGGATGAACTTATAACCATGACGGACGCAATTAAAGCAAAAATAGAAAATGTAAGAAATAAAAAAATATCTATTTGCATACCTTAAAAATTAAAAAAGCGAAAAAAGGGATTCGAACCCTCAACCATAATCTTGGCAAGATTATGCTCTACCTCTTGAGCTATTTTCGCTATTAACTTGGGCGGAAGGAACTCGGCATGGTTGAGTAGTAGATTGTGAATCTAAAAGTCATGGGTTCAAATCCCATCTTTCGCCTTATAACATAGAAACTTTATATTTTATAGCTGAGATTGCTTTACCTGGGTTTAAGGACTTAGGGCAAGTTTTACTACAATTCATAATTGTATGACATCTAAATAAACGCATACGGTGATTTAAGAAATTTAAACGCTGATTAGTATCTAAATCTCGAGAATCTAAGATTCATCTATAGGCTTGTAATAAAATTGCTGGCCCTAAATATTTATCGTGGTTCCACCAATAACTAGGGCAGCTCGCAGAACAACAAGCACATAAGATACATTCATATAAACCATCTAATTCTGCGCGATCACTTTTTGATTGTAAATGCTCTCCTTTTATAGAAAAATTAGTGCCTTGTAATCAAGGCTTAATCTTTTTATATTGGGCATAAAAATGTGTCAAATCAGGAACTAAATCTTTTATTATGTACATATGGGGTAAAGGATAAATGGTTATGAACGCTTCATTTGTATCTAAAGATTTTAAACATGCTAAAGTATTAATTCCATTTATATTCATAGAACAACTTCCACATATACCTTCTCTACAAGAACGCCTAAAAGTTAAAGTAGAATCTTGAAGATCTTTCGCTTGAATTAAAGCATCTAAAATCATAGGGCCGCAAGTCTTTAATGAGATCGGATAGATATTGAATCAAGGTTTTTTATTCAAAAGGGGATTTCACCTATAAACTTGTAAATATTTTTGCAAATTATTTTTAAAAGAAAATAATTTTATTTTATTTGAACTTTTTTGTAAAAACATTTTATACTTAAAAAATTAATAATAAAATAATGACACAAATAAAAAAACTTATAATTAGAAAAAATAAGAATAAAAATTTTTGGTTTAAAAAAATGCCTAGATCTCAAATAATTTGCTTTAATCCATTAAAAGTGTGGTAAAAAAGGCCTAGTAAGAATATTATCAATAGAATTTCATAAAAAAAGAGTCAGAAAGTATTTAAGAGATTAAAATTAAATAAGGATCTAGTATAATTACTATATACTACTAATTGCACCCAAATAATACAAAACACAATAAAGGAAGTCAAGAAGATGCCAGAAATTCTATGTCAAACAGACGCTAATGATGATATTTGCACGGCATAAATTGTAATGTGGGGTGATAAAGGACGATTATACATAAAATATATTTTCTATTGATTAAAAATTCTTTTTTTCTGTCCAGAATGGGATTTGAACCCATGGCTCAAGGGTTTTCAACCCTATGCTCTAACCGCTGAGCTATCTAGACTTATATTGGATGAAGTAGGATTTGAACCCACGATAAACTTAATTTTTATGTCAATTTTCAAAATTGATGCTTTAAACCACTCAGCCATTCATCCTTTTTGAATTAGGGTAGTAGGATTCGAACCTACAATTTTTTACTCCCAAAGCAAATACGTTAACCAATTACGTTATACCCTAATTCTTTTTCTATTTAAAATATTAAGTAAATAATATTAAAAAAGCCATCATTAATGCAAATAATGCTACAGCTTCAGTTAATGCAAACCCTAAAATAGTATAACCAAATAATTGTTGTTTTAGCGATGGATTACGTGCGTAAGCCATTACTAATGATCCAAATACAATACCTACACCAGCACCTACACCAGTTAAACCAATAGTTGCTAAACCGGCACCTATCATTTTTGCACTTTGTAAAGTTACATTCATTTCTAAAAAAATTTTAATTATAAGCCTCTCGTAAAAGCTAGAATCGGATTCGAACCGATGTAAAAAAGATTTGCAATCTTTCGCACAAACCACTATGCTATCTAGCCTTCTTAACGGAAATAGGATTTGAACCTATAACTTTTGGATTATGATTCCAACGTTCTCACCAATTGAACTATTCCGTCACTATATATACCGTTTTTTAATGTTTTTGCAACCATTATGGGATAACATAGAATTGTTTGTAATTGATAAAATATTAAAGAAAGAACGTTTGAAATACTTTAGTACAATTTTTTTATTTTTATCAAATCCACTTAAATTTAAATGAATATTTTTAATTTCTAATTTATTCAAATATTCTAAAATTAACCGCAAAATTGAAATTATTGTTGTCAATGTTACTTTTTTCATACCACGAGATTTTTTCGATCCTGCAGAAGTTCAAAACAATACTTTTCCTCTAATATTTGTAACAGTACATAAAATATTATTAGATGTGAATAATATGTTTAATCTAACGGACTTTAAGTTATTTATACACATTTTTTTAACTGTCTAAGAATTCCATATATAAAAATAGTAGTTTTAGCAAAGATAGATATACTATTGAGTTCGGTAAGGGATCGTATATTTCATATCTACTCTTTTAGTTAAAAAAATTAACTTAAATTATTCTCATTCTAAAGCCCCTTTGTACCATTCATAAACAAACCCTATTGTCAGTATAAATAAAAAAACAATCATACTTCAAAATCCAAATAGAGAAATATTCCCTAATGTTAAGGACCATGGGAAAAGAAAACTAATTTCTAAATCAAAAATCAAAAACAAAATAGCAACTAAATAAAATCTGATATCAAAAGTTGCACGTGCATCATCAAAAGGATTAAACCCACACTCATACGCACTAACTTTTTCTTGATCTGCTTTTGTAGGAACTAAAAAATAAGATAACCCAAAAATTAATACAGATAAACAAAAAGAAATACATAAAAATATTAAAATTATTGAATATTCAGTAAAAATTAGTTTCATAATAAATATTTTATGGTAATCAATTAAAACTTAATAAAACTCCAGATGTAAATAAAACTCACCCTAAAGATAAAGGTAAAAAAATTTTTCACCCTAATCGCATTAATTGATCGTAACGATATCTAGGAAACGCTGATCGTACCCAAATAAAACCAAAAAGTAACAAAGTTGTTTTTAAACCAAATCAAATAGTCGATGGAATTCAATAAAAAATTACTAAATTAAAAATGGGTAACCATCCACCCAAAAATAAAATTGTAGTTAAACCACACATTAATATCATATTTGCATATTCACCCAAAAAAAATAAAGCGAATCCCATTGCAGAATATTCTACATTATACCCAGCAACTAATTCAGCTTCAGCTTCAGGCAAATCAAATGGCGCTCTATTTGTTTCTGCTAGTATAGAAATATAAAACATAACTAAAGCCGGTAATAATGGAATAGCGTATCATATTTTTTGTTGCGATAATACTATTTCTGTAAGATTTAATGACCCTGAGCATAACAAAACATTAATTAAAATTAACCCAATAGAAACTTCATAAGAAACCATTTGTGCTGCCGAACGTAAAGCCCCTAAAAATGCATATTTAGAATTACTCGATCACCCAGAAACTATAATACCATAAACTCCTAAAGACGAAACAGCTAATAAATACAGCATGCCCATATTTATATCAGAATAAACCATACCTTCACCAAAGGGCAATACACATCATGCAATTAAAGCTAATAAAAAAGTTAAAATTGGTGCTAAAGTAAACATACTTAAATTTGCACTAGATGGTAAAACGGTTTCTTTAACAAATAATTTTAATCCATCAGCAAGTGGTTGTAATAAACCAAAAACTCCAACTATATTTGGCCCTTTACGACGTTGCATCGCCGCCATAACTTTACGCTCTGCTAAAGTCATGTATGCTATTGCTATTAATAAGGGTAGTATTATTATTACTATTTTTAAAATTATACTTATTAAAAACATATTTCTCTTTAATATAAAAAAGGTGTCGACATCGCTAATGAAATTATTGAAATTAGCTCTATATCCATAAAAACAAATAAAATACTTAATAAAGAAATCCCTAAAATTAACGAGCTTAATTTGCTCATAGGCTTAAGTACTTTCCAATGAATCAATAACGAACCAAAATATATACTTTTTATTAACCTAATATAATAGAAACAAGCTACACAACTAACACCGACTGCAAGTAAACTTATACCAAATGACTTAACTTGTAAAGCAGCTAATAAAACAAAAAGCTTAGAAAAAAAACCAGCAGTTGGAGGAATCCCTGCCATAGAAAATAATAAAATAACTACAGCACCCGCTAAAAATGAATTATGTCTAACTAAACCATCAACATCAACTAAATAACGCATTGGATAAAACATTGGATACTTATAAACTTTAGTATTAATAATAAAAGCAAACATCCCTAACATTGTAATTATATAAACAAGTAAATAAAAAATCACACTTGAAATGCTTTCCAAGTCCCCACCTAATATAGCTAAAAAAAGAAAACCTACATGATTAATAGAACTATAAGCAAGAAAACGCTTTCATTTACGTTGGGCGAATGCTCCAAAAGTACCTATTAAAATTGATAAAAACGTCGATAGTAAAATAATCTCTTGCCAAAATGGAATTAAATCGTAAAAAGTATATAATAAAAATCTAAATAATAACCCAATAATTGCAAGTTTAGGTAAAATGGAAAAAAAAGCAGTTACAATAAAAGGAGCTCCTTCATAAACATCAGGTGATCAAATATGAAATGGTGCTGCACTTAATTTAAACAAAAGCGCTACTAGAATAAAAATAAAACCTATTATTAAATTATAAGAAAAAAAGTTTTCTCCAACCAAAAATCCTGCAAAAAATTGCGCTAAATCATTTAAATTCGTTAATCCCGTAAGACCATAAACAATTGATGAACCACAAAGTAAAAAGGCTGAAGAAAAAGCACCCAAAATAAAATATTTTAATCCCGCTTCGGTTGAAAATTCGGAAGTTCTATTTATGCTTGCTAAAATATAAAATATCAAACTTTGAAATTCTATTGCTAAATAAATAGCTAATAAATCATAAGACTGCAAAATAAACAACATTGCTACTATTGCTAATAAAATTAAAATTCAAAATTCAAAATAATTTAATTTTTCAGATAATAAATAGTCAAAAGATAGAAGGAATCAACCTATAGTGGTCAAAATTATAATTAATTTAGCGTAATAAGTAAAAGCATCGTTAATTAAAAAGTTGTGCCAACTTATAATACTTAAAGGAACCTGCAAAAAGACTAAAAGAAAACTAAAAATTAATATTTGGAAAATTAATAAAGTAAAATTTTGACTTAATAATGGGTAACCTCATGTTGAATACGTACTTAAAAAAACACCATACATAAGCAATAGACAAATACTACAAATAATGTAGATTTCTGCTAATATCGAATAAAAGTTATATAAAAAGTTATACATCAATTAAATTTTATTTTAAAATTATAATAAGAGCTCTAAAAGATATCTACTAATCTCAATACTAGAAATACGTATCAAAAACAATAAAGTTATTTTTACTTTTTCAACATGGATATAATCAGTTAATATTGTTCTTAACCCTAAATTCATATGTAAAAGTGCTAAACCACTTATTAATACAACTATTTCTACATCTAACAAAATTCCACTAAAAAATAAAATGCCTCCCAAGCGCAGGAAAATTCAAACAATATCAAACATACTTACAAGCTAAAGTTATAATAATTGTTCTATTAAACTCAGCACTGAAAAATGAAGCTCATTTAAAAATGAAACTGGATAAATACCTATTCACAATACTAAAAATGTAAGAGGCAATAAAATTCAAAACTCTCGTCTTGAAACATCCTGAAAACAATTAAAATATTGGGTTTTTAAATCTCCAAAATTAATACGGTTAAACAATCAAATAGAATAAGCCGCACCTAGAACCATCCCCATGGCTGCAAAAAATGTTAAAATTCGATTAATTTGAAACATACCTACTAGGACTAAAAGTTCTCCTATAAAGCTACTCGTACCGGGAAACCCTAAATTTGCAAAGGTAAAAAATAGAAAAAAAATACCGAAAATAGGCATTACTTGCATTAAACCACCATAATACTTTAATATTCGAGTTTTATAACGGTCATATAAAACTCCAACACATAAAAACAAGGCACTTGATACTAATCCATGACTTAACATTAATAATATGCTACCTTCAATACCTTGCAAATTCAAAGAAAAAATACCAATAGTTACAAATCCCATATGAGAAATAGACGAATAAGCTATTATTTTTTTTAAATCTATTTGTCTTAATGTAGTTAAAGATGCATATAATATAGCAATAATACTTAAAGTAAAAATCAATGGCGTAAAATAAATTGACGCCTCGGGAAACATTGGTATTGAAAAGCGTAAAAAACCATAACCTCCCATTTTCAACAATACACCAGCCAAAATCACTGATCCTGCTGTGGGGGCTTCGGCGTGTGCTTCAGGTAATCAAATATGAAAGGGGATCATAGGTATCTTTACAGCGAAACTTGAGAAGAAAGCTAATCAAAAAATTATTTGTTTTAATTCTGTAAAATTATAATATCATAAAATTTGTAAATCTGTTGTCCCAACTTCAAAATAAATTGTTAATAATGCTAATAACATTAATAAAGATCCAATTAAAGTATATAAAAAAAATTGGTATGCAGCTCTAATTTTACGTTCTCGTGAGCCTCATATACCTACTATTAAAAACATAGGTATTAAAACACTTTCAAAAAATATATAAAATCACAATAAATCTAAAACACAAAACACTTGAATTAAAAAGAATTCTAATAATAAAAAACAAATTAAATACTCTTTGATTAAAGTTTGTACTGATCCCCAACTAACCAGGATACAAAAAATTGTCAATAACGTTGTCAATAATATAAAAAATAACGAAATACCATCAATACCTATTGTATAGTATAAATTAAGAGAAGGGACTCAATTATATGTATCACTAAATTGAAATAAAGCTGTTGTATTATCAAACTGTATTCATAAAATTAAAGAAAGTAAGAAAGTTAAACATGCAATATTTAATGCTACTAGTTTACATAAATATTCATTCGTTGCAGGGGTAAGAAAAAGCACCAAAACTCCAACTAGCGGAGTGGTACACACTAAAATCAAAGGATTTACAAATTCTAAGCTCAACATAAAATTTATTATTAAATTGGGTCTAGATTGATTCGAACAATCAACTTTACGCTTATCAAGTTACAATCGATATATTAACCTTGTAATAATTAAAATATCTTTGCTTAAAACTGTACATGATAATTTCTTATCATACAGCTTCGTTATTAGCAGTAGAATTTACTACTAACACAAAATACAATCTGCATATCTTTCTCATTACAAAAAAGCATTCGCTTACGTAAAGTTCCTTTTTACATGTTTCAATTTTTTACGTGTTAAATTTGTAGAGTTTTATTTTACACCACTTTTTATCAAGCTTAAACTTAATGCACGCTATTAAGTCTGATATTATTACACATATTTTAGAGTTATGATGTTTTCAATAAATTTCTATACGTACTCAATAAATTTACTAATTTAATTTAGCTTTGATTATAATCATAAATTAAACTTTATATTCAAGCTCTAAATAATAAGATTTTCACTTATATAAAAAATTAATTCGTATATTATTCCTCTTAATACGAGTATTAAATAATATTTAATTATATAATACAAACCATGTCACACGCGTACGCTCTAACCTTTAAGCTATAGACCCGAACTGATTTAAACCATTCATTAAATGAAAAAAAGTAAAACCGAATAAAAAATTAATAACTGAGTCTGATTAAAGATAATTAAAAAAAATAAACAAACTCCTAAAACAATAAAAAATAAATAATGACTTAATTGACCAGTTTGTAACTTAGAACAAATATAAGATCAAGTAGGTACTAATTTTGAAAAACCATAAGGACCTAATAATTCAATAAACCCCCGATCTAAATTTTTAAAAGAAACTGAATAACCAAAATTCAGCATAGGATAAACAACAAATCGGTTATATAAAACATCCCAATACCATTTTTTATTGATTAAAAAACATATATTACGATAAAAGGTATTATATAAATATTTATGCATTTTCATAAGATTAATAATAGTAGCTAAGCCAATTCCAAAAGTACTCAAAACAAAAGGCAACCATTTTAAGTTTACTGCTAAATATTCCGCTTCCATAAAATAGGAATTCGATGGTAGAATAATAATTGAAGATTTTCAAAAGTCTGTACCCAACCCTATAAATAAATCTTTTCCTATAAAACCTATAAAAATACTACCAAAACCTAATACAATTAAAGGGATTAACATTAATAAAGAAGGCTCATGGCTTTTGAAAATATTCTTTCTTGTTGTATTTACCGAGTTTATAAATGTTAAATAAATTAAACGGAAAGAATAAAATGCTGTGAAAAAAACGGATAAATTTCCTAATCAACATGCAAATGCTCCTTCTATAGAATGTATATTTTTATTTAGTGTTATTTGTGCTATTTCTAAAATAAAATCTTTAGAATAAAATCCCGTAAGGAAAGGAAAACCGGCTAAAGCAAGAGATCCAATTAACATTAAAGAATAGGTCAAAGGCAAAAATTTAATAAGCGATCCCATTCTACGCATATCTTGTTCATTAGCTAACGCATGTATAACGGATCCTGCACTCAAAAATAATAAAGCCTTAAAAAAAGCATGATTCGCTAAATGAAAAATACTAACATTATAACACGAAATTCCACAAGCAAACACCATATAACCTAATTGACTACAAGTTGAATAAGCAATAACCCTTTTTAAATCATTTTGAAAAATTCCTGACATCCCTGCAAAAAAAGCCGTAAGAGAGCCAAATATCACCAAAACATTTAAAACAGTAGGTGAAAATTCAATTAAAGGAGAAAACCGAATTAGTAAAAAAACACCAGCAGTTACCATAGTAGCTGCATGAATTAAAGCAGAAACTGGTGTAGGTCCTTCCATAGCGTCAGGTAACCATGTATGCAATCCTAATTGAGCGGATTTACCTACAGCACCTATAAATAAAAAAACTCCTATTAATGTTAAACCGGAAATAGTAACCCCTGCAAAATTTAGACAATAATTACTAAATAACGGCGATAATGAAAAAATAAGAAAATAATCGACTGACTGAAAAACATAAAAAGCTGTTAATATACCTAAGCTTAATCCAAAATCTCCTATTCTATTTACTACTAAGGCTTTAATAGCAGATTGGTTTGCTGCTAATCGCGTAAATCAAAAGTTAATTAACAAATATGAAGCCAATCCCACACCTTCTCAACCAACAAACATTTGCACAAGATTATCCGCAGTTACTAATACTAACATAAAAAACGTAAAAATCTCTAAGAAGGACATAAAACGGGGTAAGTGCGGATCATTTTGCATATATTCTAAAGAATATAAATGCACTAAGCTAGAAATAACCGTTATAACAACCAGCATGGTGACTGTAAGGCTATCAAATAAAAAGCTTCACGAAATTTTTAAAATTCCTACTTCAATTCAAGGACTAAGCACAATACAATAATTTAATCCCATAAGACCAACTTCGTAAAATGCGATAAAAGATAAAAACATTGATAGAAAAACACATACAATCGAAATTATACTAGATCCTTTATGGCCTAAAAAACGTCCGCCAAACCCTGAAAAAATAGACCCTAACAAAGGCAACCACAAAATAAGTAAATACATAGCACTTTTTAACTAATTTTTAAACTTTACTGACTTAGGATAAACAAATATTGAATTTAATAATTTAAAATCACAAAATTTTATTGTATTCAAAATTACAAAACCAATTTTTTGATCAATCATTAAAGTCTCTACTCCTTTTTTATCTTTTACCAATTGTCCAAAATAACTAACTAATAAACTTGAAGTTATCTCAAGGTTTTTTACCAAAATTTTTATTAATAAATTTTGTTTATTTAAAGTTCCTTCAGTCTTTTGTAATATTTCTTTGGTATTTAAATCAATAACTTGTTTACGGATTTTTAAGGATTTCAAAAATTTTGGTAAAAAATAATGTGTTAAAATAGCATAAAATATTGAGAAAATTAAAACCAACCAAAAAATTTGTGAAAAGACAATTATACGATCTAATTGAGGCATTTTTTCTTATGTGTTAATGAAAGTCTAAAACATCATTTAAATAAATACATGTCAATAATGTAAAAACATACGCTTGTAAACCGGCTATAGCTAATTCAAGCCCTATAAGTGCCAATAAAAGTCCTAACGGTATTAAATGAAATATAGCTAATAACCCTCCTGCTGATAACATAGTCCAAGCAAAGCCAGCAATAATTTTTAACAATGTATGACCTGAAGTCATATTTGCAAATAGCCTTATCGATAAAGTAAAAACTTTAACTATATATGAAAGAAATTCAATTGTAATCAACAACGGTACTATAGGTAAAGGTACTCCTCTAGGTAAAAACAAGGCAAAAAATTTAAATCCATGAGTTTGAATACCAATAATATTTATACCTATAAAAATTGATAAAGCCAAACCAAATGTGAATGTAATATGGCTCGTTACGGTAAAACTATACGGAACCATTCCTATTAAATTACAAAAAAGAAGAAATAAATGTAATGCAAAAATAAACGGAAAATATGCTTCACCTTTGGAACCCAAATTGTCTTGCACCATACTTGAAGTTACACTATATACCATTTCATTTAATAATTGTCAGTTATTAGGTACGATAGGATTTCCATAAAAACTTAGACTAATTCAAAATATCGCTATAAAAAAAGAGAACATCATAAATAATACCGAATTTGTTATTGAAATATTTCAGCCGAAAAATGTTAAAGGTATTAAAGTAACAATTTCAAATTGTTCTAAAGGACTTGCAATTAAAATCGATGTTAACAT